ACAACTCACTATATACAATATACAATCTAGAGTAATAGCCAAAGACATTAGAGTAGAGAATTGTAAAATAAAAAAAAGGGAAAGAGATCTAAAAGAGCTTTTTCCTAAAATTATTGGTTGGTCCACTTATATTATACCATTCTCTACTGAATAGATATTCATTTTATATTGTTGGTCGACCAATACGAATATTTCCTATTCGGAATAAGAATTTGAATAAGAATTCTTGTGGTTTACGACGTGTGAGTAAAAAAAGAGGGGTGCTCTCTAGACCAATTCCCCTTTCAGTTGATTTTCTTCAGCGATTGACCAAAATAAAATTTTCAGAAATAATAAAATGCGTGAACTTAGATCAATCAAATAATGATATTTCTATCCAATGATTCGACCTAAGCAATTTCTCTATTTAGATTGTATCCATGCGGGATAATGATAAAGAAAGGGGAATAAGAATTTACAAAAAAAGGGGATTCAGAAAAAATAGGGTGATTCGGATCGGAGAGGGAGGTTGTGTTAGGTATATTATATGTAAATATATCACTATGCTATAAGTCAACTTGTTTTTCGACGCAAAATTCTCGAATCCGATTGAATCTAAGATCAATGCAGAGTTGGTTTACGTTATGGAAGAAAGACATGTATATGTGATTGATATTAAATATTGACTAGTTATATATGAACTAAAGATATATTCAATTTGTCCTACTACTAGTAAAATTGCCCTACTACTATAAATTTCGATGTATATTCCAATAGAAATCCTTCCGTATCCTCTGGGACTGTGAGTTGAATGAATAAACAGATGAAATCAAGAAAAAAAATCGAAGAATTCAAAGAATGGTTCGTAACAAAGAAATGGACGGACGAAAGTCGTACGGATTCGAAAAGACTTTGTCGATAGGAACTAAAAAAGAGATATCGAAGTAAAGTAGTTTTGATCCTTGAATAAGATTTTTACTTCAATTTGAAGTTTGTAGTGACTTCGACTGGATGAATTGTAGCGATGGAATGATTAAGTTAGAATTCATCGGCTGACTGTATCATTAACCATTTCTTTTTTTTGTATGAGGAACTTATCATGAATCCACTGATTTCTGCCGCTTCCGTTATTGCTGCTGGATTGGCTGTAGGGCTTGCTTCTATTGGACCTGGAGTTGGTCAAGGTACTGCTGCGGGCCAAGCTGTAGAAGGTATCGCGAGACAGCCCGAGGCGGAAGGAAAAATACGAGGTACTTTATTGCTTAGTCTAGCTTTTATGGAAGCTTTAACAATTTATGGCCTGGTTGTAGCATTAGCACTTTTATTTGCGAATCCTTTTGTTTAATCTTATAAATAATTTGTTTAATCTTATAAATAAGAAAAATAAAATTTTTGCATATCGTATTGCCTTGAACCTGTCATTTGCTTTTTCGAATTACACCAAGGTTTCATTCCGAGAATTACTTAGTCGTTGAGAAAATAACCCACGGGAAGGGCTGATTTGCGGATGAGGAATTAGCATACCCACTCGCTTTCATCCTTCCCGTTCGTAGTCTAAGGAAACCCCTTTTTAGTTTTTTTAGGAAGGGTTTCAATAAAGGGGGTAATTCACCATTTATAAATCGAATCTTTTTTGGCTCGATTTATAAATAGTAAAATTGATATATATATATCAAAGGGGGGGCAGGGCGATACAAAAAGAACTCTGTTTTTTTTTAGTCTATCTATAAGAGGAGATCATATGAAAAATGTAACCGATTCTTTCGTTTCTTTGGGCCACTGGCCGTCCGCCGGGAGTTTCGGGTTTAATACCGATATTTTAGCAACAAATCTAATAAATCTAAGTGTAGTGCTTGGGGTATTGGTTTTTTTTGGAAAGGGAGTGTGTGCGAGTTGTTTATTTCAAGAATAGGCTGGATCCAACCAGCTGTACTTTTTATGTTATAACTAGGAAAGAGAGGTACATGATCTCACGAATGACTTCTGAATAAAGAAATCATATGCAAGAACCATAGCATTTCGTGATTCGTTGGTAAATCCGCTTTGATTCTCTATCAACCAAAAATGTGGGACCATTAACATTAACTATGGTTAAAGCTAAATCGTTTGAAGTCCAGACGCAGCATGGTACTCTTTCTACCACTATATGTAATATAATAGATGCTTTCAAAACGAAAAATTTATCTATATAGAACACTCATATGGATAAAATTATTTGAACCGTTTATTAGAAAAATTGGGATTAAACTCCCTTTTATCCAATGCTGAATCGACGACCTATGTATTATGTATTAAAGGAAGAAAACAAAACCTTTTTTTGGATTTTTGGATAAAAAAAAGAAACAACTTTGTTGACAATTACATATTTTTGTTTGGTCAGAAGAGTCCTCCGACTTTTTTGGTTTTGGATTAGTGATTGGTTTTGATATTTTTATTTTGGAATATGAAGAGAGTAGAGGATAGGCTCATTACATTCAAAAAAAGATATGGGAATTTATCATAATCATAAGTAATTTAAGTA